TCTCAACTAACCTACCTTACCTGTCCGAGCCCTTCATTGAGTGAAACGAAGCGGACATCATGGCACTTGGAACTGCTATTCGATCATAGAATTGATTTCGATCAAGCAGGAGAAGGTCCCCCTGTCGGCCCTTTCATCTCTCTGCCCGCTCCATGCTGTATAGCCTTCGGATCATGGGCTGGTTGAATGCTGGGATACGTGAGATTAGATCCGATCTGCCCGGTGATTTTGGTAGATAAAGATAAAGTGGTGGGAAGTGCTGAAGTGAGAGGAATCCATATCAGCGATCGTACCGTCATTACTTCAATGATTGTAATTCTACCTGATCAATCACTCTTTTTTATCTGTATTTTCTTTCTCAGCATTTCATTTTAAGAAGAATCCTTTTTTGAATGATGGAATATCAGTTCTATATATGTTCCATATAGATAGATAGATATCTATCTATCTATAATGAAATGAATCCAAAATGGAGGAAGGGGGAATAGAAAGGGGAAGGAAGAACAGAAAGAGAACAGGGGGACGGAGGGGATGGAGAGAAGGGAAGGGGACGAAGAATTGCAAGGGGACATAAAAGATCGATCTATCGATACAGAGAATGAGAGATTAGTCAAAATCTCACATCAACGAATCCATATAAAAATAAAAATTGGATATGATCTGTTCTATGAATTTTGGATATGATCTGTTCTATGAATTAATGAATTCATAATCTATTTTAGAGAACAATATCTGTTCTTTTATCTTTCTCCCTATTTCCTTCATTTGGGATGAATGATCAAGAATGTAATTCTTTGCACTATTTTCCCTCGTCGTTACGACAAGGAATAGGAATGAACGGTTTATGTGCGGAACACAATAAGATAGGTTAGATAAAGATACGTATGTTTCTGCTATCCATATGTTGGATATTTAGATGTATACATAGATACCATCTTAGGATAGGTGGAGAGTTAAACTACTGGTATGACCGGATCTATTATTCCTATTACTACCACTTAACCCTTTTCATTCTGGAACGGAGAAGAGGATTAAATTCTTATGATTATTAATTAATAACGGGAGATTTAGAGGTGAAAATAGCAGTTTACGGAAAAGGCGGAATTGGTAAATCAACGACTAGCTGTAATATCTCAATCGCCTTAGCAAGACGTGGCAGAAAGGTATTACAAATCGGATGTGATCCCAAACACGATAGTACTTTTACTCTTACAGGATTTCTGATACCTACAATTATAGATACTTTGCAGTCCAAGGATTATCATTATGAGGAGATTTGGCCCGAAGATGTAATTCACAAGGGTTATGGAGGGGTAGATTGTGTAGAAGCAGGGGGCCCACCCGCAGGAGCCGGATGTGGGGGATATGTGGTAGGGGAGACTGTGAAATTGTTGAAAGAATTAAATGCATTTTACGAATATGATATTATCTTATTCGATGTATTAGGTGATGTAGTTTGTGGAGGTTTTGCTGCTCCATTGAACTATGCGGATTATTGCGTAATAATTACAGATAATGGATTTGATGCATTATTCGCAGCTAATCGTATTGCTGTCTCTATCGGGGAAAAAACTCGTACACATCTACTCCGATTAGCAGGCTTGGTCGGAAATCGTACATCTAAAAGAGATCTTATCGATGGATATGTAGAAGTCTGTCCAATGCCCGTAATAGAAGTTTTACCTCTTATTGAAGATATTCGAATATCTAGAGTCAAGGGTAAAACCTTATTTGAAATGGTTGGATCTGAACCATCCCTTAACTATGTGTGTGAATATTATTTGAACATAGCAGATCAGATATTGTCTCAACCAGAAGGTATTGTACCGAAAGAGATTCCGGATCGAAAATTCTTCAGTTTACTTTCCGATTCCTACCTAAGTCCCATTAATGATGGGAAACAGGGGAAGAATCAGGAAAATTTGCTTGGATTTACGATGGTTTGAGATCAACAATTGATTCGTTGATCGGTTCGTTGGGGAAATCTATTTATGTCAGCGAAGATCTCTGAAACTCTCACTTTTGAATGTGAAACGGGTAATTATCATACTTTTTGTCCTATTAGCTGCGTATCTTGGTTATACCAAAAGATTGAAGACAGTTTCTTTTTGGTGGTAGGCACGAAGACATGTGGTTATTTTCTACAAAATACGCTTGGAGTTATGATCTTTGCAGAACCTCGCTATGCAATGGCAGAATTAGAAGAAGGAGATATCTCGGCTCAATTGAATGATTATGAAGAGTTGAAAAGGCTTTGTATTCGGATAAAAAAAGATAGGGACCCCAATGTCATCATATGGATAGGTACTTGTACTACAGAAATAATAAAAATGGACTTGGAAGGTATGGCACCAAAATTGGAATCTGAAATTGGAATACCAATTATAGTGGCAAGAGCAAACGGACTGGATCATGCTTTTACTCAAGGGGAAGATACTGTGCTAGCTGCGATGGCACATCGTTGTCTAGAACAGAGATTATTCGTTCGTGAACGGAATGGAACTATACAAAAATTCCCTCCTCCCCTTGAAAAGGAAGGAGAATTCATAGAATACGGAGATCATCCCTCCTTAGCTCTTTTTGGATCCCTACCTTCGAACGTAGCTTCTCAACTCAGTCCGGAATTAAGGCGCCAATCTGTCAAGGTATCAGGTTGGTTACCTGCCCAGAGATATACTCATCTTCCGTCATTAGGTAATGGAGTTTATGTCTGTGGTATCAATCCATTTCTGAGTCGTACAGCAACCACTTTGGTAAGACGTGAAAGATGTAGATTAATTGGAGCTCCTTTTCCTATCGGTCCGGACGGAACGCGTGCTTGGATCGAAAAGATTTGTCCTGTATTTGATATTGAAACTCAGGGTTTAGAGGAAAGGGAGAAACAGATATGGGAAAGTTTGAAGGATTATATTTCTTTGGTACATGGAAAATCTGTATTTTTCATGGGAGATAATCTTCTAGAAATATCTCTAGCAAGATTCTTAATCAGATGTGGAATGATCGTTTATGAAATTGGTATTCCATATATGGATAAACGATATCAAGCTGCTGAATTAGCACTTTTGCGAGATACATGTATAAAGATGTGTGTACCAATACCACGAATTGTGGAAAAACCGGATAATTATAATCAATTACGACGTATACGTGAGTTACAACCCGACTTAGCCATCACTGGAATGGCTCATGCTGACCCATTAGAAGCAAGAGGAATGAATACTAAATGGTCGGTTGAATTCACCTTTGCGCAAATTCACGGATTTGCTAATGCTAGGAATGTCCTTGAATTGGTCACTCGACCTTTGCGGTGTAACGACAATTTAGAAGACTTGGGCCGGACCACCCTAGTAAAATAAAAAAAAAAAAAAGAGACAACAAGTTTTAAATATCCCTCAATATTTCCGAATCGAATATATGTGTTAATGGCATATGCATATCTATTTGATATATGTTATAAACATATGTGTGCATATATGCACATATATGGAGAGATCAAGTAAAGATCGATTTGAAATTGGGACCAATTCTATGAAATTGAATTCATGAATTAGAAAATGATAACTATTCATATCCAATATCTCCCATGTATATATGGGAGATATTGGAATAATTTCTATAATCATTCCACGTTTTTTAAGAAGGATTTTTAATATGATACTTATAGTGAATATGATACTTAGAATCTTGAGTCTACCATGGGATTCAATATCATCAAGGATAGAAGTATCGGGTCCGATCATTTTATTTGGACTCTATTACGGATTTATTACCACATTGCCCATTAGTCCTTCTCAGATATCCCCCATGAGAATTTTATTTCTAGAAGGAACTGTAGATGGTATAGTAACTATAAGTGGTTATATTACGGGACAATTAATAGTTTTTTTATCGATGTACTATTCACCTATCTATACAGTATTGGGGAAACCTCACGCAATAACTTTATTAGTTGTACCATACATGTTCCTTCATTGTTTCCATACCAACGAGAAACTTTCAAATTCAAAATCTCTGTACCCCATAAATTCACTTAACAATTCTAGAATTTTAGGTCTATTTATGGATAGCCTAATTTTTCAATTACTAAATCCTATTATTCTACCAAGTCCTATATTAACGAGACTGATGAACCTTTTTCTTTTTCGTTATAGCAATAATATATCATTTGTAATAAGTAGTCTTTGTGGTTGGTTGGGTGGTCATGTTCTATTCATAAATTTGGCAAGATTGGTATCTTTCCGTATAGAACGTGATTCACCCATAGGTTATACTATATCAAAACGCTATATAAATCGAACTTTTAGTATTCTTATTTATTATTCCTGTTTATTCTATTTGGGCAGAACTCCGTCACCGTCTCTTATTTCTAATAAAGAAATAAAGGATGACTTTGTACATAAGGATCAAAATGAATTTAAAAGACTCCCCAACGAAGAATCACCATGGTTCGATCAACCATGGCCCATTATTTTGTTTGATCATTGCAGATGGAATAGGCCATTGCGATATATCAGAAATAGCCCATTTACTAACTCAGGTCCTGTAAAGACCGAAGTATCCCAATATTTCTTCGACACATGTTCAAGTGATGGAAAACAAAGGATATCTTTCACATCTCTACCTAGTGTGTCGGTATTTTGGGAAAGGATCAGAAGATATAGGAATCTTTCAGATACCTTTTCCTCATCTGAGGATCTTTATTATCAATGGATTTGCACTGAAGAGCAGAGAAAGGATAACTTGGGCAATGAATTCAGGAATCGAATAGAAGCTCTAAGCAATGGATCCCCTGTTGGAGATGTGATGGAAAAAGGAGTTAAATTATCCAATTATCAGGGAGATTCCTTTCCTAAGATACATGATCCCTTTCTGAATGGACCGTTCCGTGGAATAATTGATCAATTAAGGTCACCTTGGATTTTGAGCGATTCGATCAATTTAGATCTTCCGGATTTGACAAAGGTACCTACGAAGGACACCGCGGAAGGATCCTGGAATAATCAAATTGAAGATCGGATCTCTGATCATTGGCGAGAATTGGAACGCAAAAACTTTCCGCTACCCTGGGAACCACTACTTACAGATACCGTTCACTCGTTTATCTCAATCAATGAATTATCAGAAAAGAAAAAAGTTGAACCTATTTCAAAACAACTTTATCTATTAGCGGAACAAATGATCAGAAATTCGGATAATTGGAAGATCTATACGAAAGATTTGCCGAATATAGTTTCTTTGAAAGATCGAGGAATTCATCGAATAGATTTCTCGGAAATGGCTTCAAATAATGAAGAGATTCATGTAAAAGACTCGTCGAGAGATTTGTTGGAAATAGTCTCATATGATCGAAGAATTTATATTGAGGTTCTATTGGAAATAGCTTCATGTAATAAAGAGACCTATGCAAAATATTTGTTGGATATTCCTGGTATAATTGGTGGCGAGAAAAATGTCACAAGTCCCATGAGATGGGAATTAATCCTTAGTCTTCCTTCTGCGGAACAAGTTTCACTTTTCGAACATTTGGAACAGAAGGAATGGACAGTACTTCGGGATCTTTGGATAAATTCATCTACGGGTGATTCGACCCAAACAAAATCTATTTCTGCCTTTTGCGGGAAATTCTTATTCAATGACCCTTTCGAAATTATAGAGATTCAGAAACTTGTGCCTCGATGGTCCTACAATTTGAGAAGCGGTAAATACGACTTCATACCCTCAATAAATGATCTTCGTCCAAGAAAGATCAGGAGTATAACAATTATCGACCCGAACGGAATACAGAGAATTGTGAGACGTTATTCGGAAGAGTCAGATTTTCGCCGTAACCTAGTAAAAGGATCCATGCGTGCTCAAAGACGTAGAACTATAATATGTAAAATGATACAAACGGGTGCACATTCCCCTTTATTTCTATTTTTGGGAAGAATGGAGATACCCACTTTTTTAAAAGATTCTTTTTATATGCCCAATAGAGTAGATCTGGAACAAATTGTTACGAATTTTCTAAATAAAGACTTGAAATCGGGAAGAACTTATTCTGGGGAGAGATCAAAAGTTGATCGTCTCTCAATAGCAGACAAATTGGATTTTTCACTAAATCAAAAAATAAGAGGTTTTATATTAGTGACCCAATCAATTCTTAGAAAATATATAATTTTACCCTCATTAATAATAGCTAAAAATATTGGTCGTATGCTATTATTTCAAGTCCCTGAATGGGATGAAGATTGGGGGGAATGGAGTAGAGAAATTCATATCAAATGCACTTATGATGGGATTGAATTTTCAGAAACGGAATTTCCGGACAGATGGCTCAGGGATGGTATTCAGATCAAGATTCTATTTCCTTTTCGTTTGAGACCTTGGCACGGATCTGAGCTCCAATTTGACAAAGGAGAAAAATCGAGTTCTAGCTATTTAACGACCTGGGGATTGGAAACTGAAGTACCTTTTGGTTATCCAAAAAAAATACCTTCCTTTTGGGAACCCATTATCAAAGAATTGAAAGGACGATTGATAAGAACAATTCTATCAGGAATAGGACGAATAAAGGAATCTGGACCTCAACCAGATAATAGGAGTACAGAAAATCTCGGAATAAATGACCAGATCCTCAATAAATATCAATTGCTCATCGGGACTAGGCCTGTGGGTAGTGCAAATTTTTCATCGGAGATTCAGGATCGACCTGGATATGGAACTCAAACAACTATTGAAGATCTAGATGATTGGACAACCACAATGAATGATCAGATCGAACAGATCACTGAGAAATATCTAGTAAATTTAGGGATTAATGTAGATCTAGAGGAAAAAAATAATCAATGTTCTAGTTATATAGAATCGGAATCAAAAAAGCGATTGATTCAGATTCGGCAAATACTTGTTCAATTTAGAAAGAGAAGTGTACGATTTTTTTGGAAATGGCCCTATTCAATAAATCTATTTATTGAAAGAATGGGCAGAGATATTTCCCTAAGTGTTATTCGCCTCATCAGGTTGAACATACAATTTTGTATTAGATCGACGAGGAATCTTGTAGCAATTTACAGAAGAATTTTCATTTTGAAGAACGATATTTCGAAGACAAATAAGGATAAAATTCCCAACTACCATTCAATTACCAAAGAGATACGAGATTTACAAGTTGGTACCAATCGGGACATGATCTTAATGTCCCAAGCATATCTATTTAACGAGATATGGCAAATAAGATCAATGAACAAGTCCCATTCAAAATATCTATTACAATATAGAACATCGTATCCTTTTTTAAAAGGAAAGATCAAAGAATTTTTCAATATACAAGGAATATTGGATTCTAAAGAACCGCAAGATTTGAGAGCAAATGACTGGAAAGAGTGGTTAAAATGTTACGATCGATACAATTTATCCTCACAGATATGGTCTGGAATAGCACCACAGAGATGGAGAAATGAGATGAGTAAGCAACGGACGGCTGAGAATCGAGATTCTCTTCATTCCTATGAAGAAAATAGATTCATTCCCTATGAACAACAACAGGGATATCCCTCATTTTTGGTAAAACCTTCTCCGGGACGAACCCGGAAACTGAACAAACGTTACAGATACAATCTTTTCTCATATAGTTATATCGATTTCACAAAAGATTTCGATCTTAACGGACTGCCAGTACGGCAGAATGAACGGGAAGAGATTCTCTCTAATAGTATTATACGTGAATCGGAACTATTTGATATACCGGATAATATCAATATTACCGATTATCAAGAGATTCCTAGGGAAAGATATATTCATGATATTACGAATTCAAAAAAGGATGAAGATCAGAAGGATTTCGGTTACAATATTCTCAATTATCAAGAAATTGACAAGGAGGATATTTGTTCTATTACGAATTCTCAATGGATCGACGAGAAAGAAAGAGACAATTTTGATATTACCGATTCTCCGAGAATTAATCGAAGAAGAACGGATCGTTCCGGATCAAATTTAAGATTCTGGTTATTCCCAGAACTTGTAGGAATGAATGATACATATAAAACTGAATTGATGATCATACCAAGAAAATCGCTTATACGAGAAGAACACGAAGATATTTTTGGATCATATAGGAAAGAAGAAAATATTAGATCGAATGTCCGAGACCGAGAAGAAAGAGAACAACAGAAAGAAGATATTGGATCCTATGTTCAAGAACAAGAATATGTTAGATCGAATGTTAAAGACCAAGAAAAGTATGTTGGATTGAATAGTCAGGACAAAGAAAAAAAGGATAATGGGAACAATGAATACGATGAGGTAGAATTTCTGCTGGAAGATGGAAAAACTGTTGAAACTGCTATTCAATTTAGATGGGCAGAATCCATAGCGAGGGAACTCGAAAATAACATCAATATATGTTCTCTTTTAAGTGGAATGAAGGATCCGGAGAGAATTGCTATACCCTATCTTCGAACGGGAGATTTGGACCTGGATCTAATGTCTCATTCGATTGATAAGGATGTTTCAGGAACAGTAAAGGATGGAATATTAATTGTCGAACCATTTCGTTTATCTGGGGTATTGGATGACCAATTCCTGATGTATAAAATCGTAAGTATTTCATTAAGATTTAAGAATAGGTTCCGGGGAAGGGCAGATGTAAATCTTTCTGATGGATCTATACGACACGGAGGAATTCTTGGAGATGGGAATGAAAACATTTCAAGTTCTCTCATTTTTGAAGATATTTTGCTTCCGAGACGTCGTAGAGAATTTAGAATTCTAAATCGTTTCGATCTGGAGAATAATCTAGATGGAAATGCAGAACTTTCCGATGAAAAGGACGTACAAAACTACGAAGAACTCATGGAAAGAGATAAACATCTTGATATAGATATAACCCAAATGACTAAACGTTTTCTTTGGCCTAGTTATCGATTAGAGGATCTGGCTTGTATGAATAGATATTGGTTCAATACAAATGATGGGAGTCGGTCTGTTATGTTAAGAATACGTATGTATCCCTAATTTTATATTAGGAAATGGGATCTATTTAATAGAGATTCGATATCTATCTATCTATAAATGGATAGATAGATGGATAAATAGATAGATATGTAGATAGTGTATTTCATAATACATCCATATCCGCATCAATGGAATGAATCGAAATCCTAAAAGATATTTCTATTTGGATTCGATCTATTCGATTCTATCGATATAGGAATCTCTCATCTATCTGTATCCCGCTGCAAATCCAAATTGGAGAAACTCGTTTCTCTGGGAGGAGATAAATTCTCTATCTGTCATTAAATGGGAATGTTCGGAACAAATTCTTCCATGGACCATGGAAAAATTAATAGATCTCATTCTTCTTTCTGACCATGAATCAATCTCATTCATTCTATCTCGAGAAAAATAGTTTTTATGCCAAAGAATTCGCCCATTCGTTCATCTCTGATTCTTAAAGAACGGAGAAGATCCGTTGAATCTCAGATATATCATTTAACTGATCGGATTCTGAGACTTACTCATCATTTGGAATTGCACAGAAGAGACTATTCATCCCAAAGAGGTTTGTGGCAAATTTTGGGGAAACGTAAGCGACTTCTGGTTTATTTGTCCAAAAGGAACAGACCTCGTTACGAAGATTTAATTGGTCAACTAAGTATTCGTGGGCTAAAAATCCGTTGATTTCAAACGAAATTTTCAATTCCAAAATTTTTTTTGGTTGTTAGATTCCGGATCTTAATGAGCCGTTCCTTTGTTTCCATCAATTTATGAAACGAATCAGAGGAGAATGACATATGACCGTGCTTGCTACAGAAAAAGACTCCGTGATAGTAAGTATGGGCCCTCATCATCCATCGATGCATGGTGTTCTTCGACTTATTGTTACTCTAGATGGTGAAGATGTTATTGACTGTGAACCTATATTAGGTTATTTGCATAGAGGGATGGAAAAAATTGCCGAGAACCGAACAATTGTCCAATATCTTCCCTATGTAACACGATGGGATTATTTAGCCACTATGTTTACAGAAGCAGTAACGGTAAATGCGCCGGAAAGATTGGGAAATATTCAGGTACCTAAAAGGGCTAGCTGTATCAGAGTTATCATGCTAGAGTTGAGTCGTATAGCTCCCCATTTGTTATGGCTTGGGCCTTTCATGGCTGATATTGGTGCACAGACTCCTTTCTTTTACATTTCCAGAGAAAGGGAAATTATTTATGATTTATTCGAAGCTGCCACGGGTATGCGAATGATGCATAATTATTTTCGTATCGGAGGAGTAGCTGTAGATTTACCCTACGGTTGGATAGATAAATGTTTGGATTTTTGCGATTATTTCTTATCCAAAGTGGCTGAATATGAAAGGCTTATTACGCGCAATCCCATCTTTTTAGAACGAGTTGAAGGAGTAGGCATCATTGGTAGAGAAGAAGCAATAGATTGGGGTTTATCAGGACCTATGCTACGAGCTTCCGGAATACAATGGGATCTTCGTAAAGTTGATCATTACGAATGTTACGATGAATTTGATTGGGAGGTCCAATGGCAAAAAGAAGGGGATTCATTAGCTCGTTACTTGGTACGAATTGGGGAAATGACAGAATCTATCAAAATTATTCGACAGGCCCTAAAAATAATTCCGGGAGGACCCTATGAGAATTTGGAAGCCCGGCGCCTCGATAAAGGCAAAGATTCGGAATGGAATGATTTTGAATTTCGATTTATTAGTAAAAAACCTTCCCCTACTTTTGAGTCACCAAAACAAGAACATTATGTGAGAGTAGAAGCTCCCAAAGGAGAATTAGGAATTTTTCTAATGGGAGATGATAGTATTTTTCCCTGGAGATGGAAAATTCGCCCACCTGGTTTTATTAATTTGCAAATTCCTCCTCAACTGGTTAAAAGCATGAAATTGGCCGATATCATGACAATTTTAGGTAGTATAGATATCATTATGGGAGAGGTTGATCGTTAAGATGGTGATTAATACGACGGATCCTGAGGAACGAGTTATCAATTTATCTTTTGTACTGGGATTTCTAAAAGAGATCTTCGGTCTTATATGGATTAGAATTTACATTCTTATTCCTATATTGGGAGTTTTAATAGGATTATTAGTTATTGTATGGCTTGAAAGAAAGATATCTGCAGGAATACAACAACGTATTGGACCTGAATACGCCGGTCCCTTGGGAATTCTTCAAGCTTTAGCAGATGGGATCAAACTACTTCTGAAAGAGGATATTATCCCATCTAGAGGGGATCTTTGGTTATTCAGTATTGGACCAGCTATAGTGGTTATACCAATTCTTTCGAGTTATTTAGTAATTCCCTTCGGCCGCCACATCGTTTTAGCTGATCTTAGTATAGGTGTTTTTTTCCGGATCGCCGTTTCAAGTATTGCTCCTCTTGGACTTCTTATGGCGGGGTATGGATCAAATAATAAATATTCTTTCTCAGGTGGTCTCCGAGCTGCTGCTCAATCCATCAGTTACGAAATCCCTCTAGCTTTATGTGTGTTATCCATATCTCTACGTGTGATCCGTTGCAATATGAGCTTTTCCCCTATCTCTATAAGAAAGGAAAAGAGATTAATAGGATGAATATTTCTTATTCATTCCAACTGATAAACTAGATAGTCATATGGGTGAGATCAAACAGCTTGTGAATTCGCAGTAATAGGATCGAGTCCCATCCCCTGTACAAGAGTGAAGGCATGCACAACCAGTGAAAACTGTGTACCCCAGTTAAGATATTAGTATCGGGGCCTGACAGCGGGGGCAAAGGAAAAAAAAAAAAACTGTATGAAGCTCATACTATCATACTGAAGATCGAGCAAAAGTAGATGGTCAGGAACACAAAAATGCACGAAAGGTTAGTGAGAGATAACGAAACATATTTCGAGAAATGTTTCTATATCAATGGGATGATAATGAGGACTTGACGTTGGTAGGGATGATCGAGTAGTACTTCCCCAGAACCCCGATCTGGAGTATGTTCCTATTTACTTAAAAAGGAATGACTATCAGGAACGAAGTAATCCTTTTTGCAGTTCTCCTCTCCTTCTCCCACGAAAAGATGGATAAAGGATGTTTCTTCTCCTTTTTTTCATAAAGATCTAATTTGAATCAATGGACTACTGCCGAAGTCTCATTCGTGATTGACGGAATCTCGAGTGAAATGGAATATGGATCCATAGTGGGAAAAAGTAATTGTTGTAGTATTTCATTAATGGATCCGAATTTTTACTAACAAAGAATTGTGAAGGTCAAGATAGGTTCAAAAGCTCTTGTTATTGTAGCAGACAGAATCTCATTGGTCCAATTCATGAACACTTCGATGTTTCTTTTCTCTTTTATTCTATTTCCCATTGTGCGAGGTGCATAACGAGATAATATAAAAGGATTGTTCTTTCTACTTCTCGATGGCCATTGAGGAGCCGTATGAAGCTGAAGTTTCACGTACGGTTTCGGAATAGAGATGAGAACGGTGATGCTATTATCGACTATAATTATCCAACAGTTTAGGTACGGTTGATATAGTTGAAGCACAGTCTAGATATGGTTTTTGGGGATGGAATTTGTGGCGTCAACCTATAGGGTTTATAGCTTTCTTTATCTCTTCCCTAGCAGAATGTGAAAGATTGCCTTTTGATCTACCAGAAGCGGAAGAAGAATTGGTAGCGGGTTATCAAACCGAATATTCGGGTATAAAATTTGGTTTATTTTACGTTGCTTCCTATCTGAATCTATTAGCTTCCTCATTATTTGTGACAATTCTCTATTTGGGCGGATGGAACTTTTCCATTCCATCCATACCAATTTCGGAATATTTCGAATGGGATTCTATTAATGGAACTAGTGAGGTCCTTGGCATAACGATGGGGATCCTTATCACATTAGCTAAAGCTTATCTGTTCTTGTTCATTTCTATCACGGCGAGATGGACTTTGCCTAGAATGAGGATAGACCAATTATTGGATCTTGGTTGGAAATTTCTTTTACCTATCGCTCTGGGTAATTTATTACTGACAGCTTCTTTTCAACTTCTTTTATTGTGACAAAATATCATTCCAAAAATAGATTCTGTAACACATCCGAAATTGGTAGATTGAATACATCTATAAAGAGAAAGAAATAGAATAGACACGAAATGATCCATTCAAGGATATCTACCATATGTTTTACACGGTGACTGGATTCATAGATTATAGTCAACGAGCGATACAAGCTGCGAGATATATTGGTCAAGGTTTTATGGTTACCCTATATCACATGAATCGTTTACCCATGACTATTCAATATCCCTATGACAAATTGATCCCATCAGAACGATTTCGCGGACGGATTCATTTCGAATTTGATAAATGTATTGCTCGTGAAGTATGTGTCCGTGTATGTCCGATTGATCTACCCGTTGTTGATTGGAACTTTGGAAGAGATATCGGAAAAAAACGATTAGAAAATCATAGCATTGATTTCGGAATTTGTATCTTTTGTGGGAATTGTGTCGAATATTGTCCCACAAATTGTCTGTCGATGACTGAAGAATATGAACTTTCGACCTATGATCGTCATGAATTGAATTATGATCAGATTGCTCTAGGACGTTCACCAATATCGGTGATTGAAGATTCTACAATTCGAACAATTTTCAGTTCAACTTCTTTGTCCGAGAAAACTATGGACGGACATTTAGATCCAAGAACTGTTACCAGTTCTCCGGATTCAATCTGAAGTTCCGATCAGGGAGAACCGATGAATAGGGACCCTATTTTTTTTTCGAATTGACTGGGAATTAGTAATTCTGTTTAAAATTACACTAGGAATATGACCAATGATATATCATTGATTATAATATATCCTTGACCAATCTAATTCTGGATCAGTCTATCTAATTTACATATCCGAATAGTTGCAGTATGAATATTCATGTTGGTATATAAAATAGGTATATGGATAGGGTAACTTCTTTGTTTAGTGAATGGGATTGTGAGAAGTAATATTGGAACTTACCGTACATATAATGGATCTACCTGGGCCGATACATGATATTCTTTTGGTCCCTCTAGAGCTGGGTCTCATATTAGGAGGTTTGGAAGTAGTACTACTTACCAATATAATTTATTCTGCCCTTTCATTGGGACCGGTTCTTGTTTGTATATCTTTATTATATATTTTATTGAACGCAGATTTTGTAGCTGCTGCACAAATCCTGATCTACGTAGGAGCTGTCAATGTCTTGATCGTGTTTGCCGTGATGTTGATGAATAATCAAAAATATCCAAATTTTGTTCCTCTCTGGACCGTCGGAGATGGTATCACTTTAGTAGTTTGTACGAGTCTCTTCTGTTCATTAATTACTATTATCCTGAACACATCATGGTCCGAGATATCTATGACTACAAAATCGAATCAAATTTTAGAACAGGACTTAACAAACAACGTTCAACGTATTGGGGCTCATTTATCAACTGATTTTTTCCTTCCATTCGAACTTCTTTCTATAATACTTTTAGTTGCCCTCGTGGGAGCAATTACTATAGCTCGCCGAGAGGAAATAGTTTGAATGTCAAATATCGAGTGAAATATCGTGATATTAGGAGAAGTATGATCTTTGATCTTCCAGATAATATCAAATAATAAACTTTATAGAACTTCTGTTCGTATCTAGATCAATCGAGGTTAATAGGGAGTTTATCAATTATGCTCGAGCATGCGCTTATTTCAGGTGCTTATTTGTTCTCTATCGGTATTTATGGACTGATCACAAGTCGGAACATGGTTAGAGCACTTATGTGTCTTGAGCTAATACTGAATGCGGTTAATGTCAATCTCGTAACATTCTCCAATTATTTTGATAGTCGACAAGTAAAGGGAGACATCTTCTCGATCTTTGTTACCGCTATTGCAGCCGCTGAAGCAGCCATTGGATTAGCTATTGCTTTAGCAATATATCGTAACAGAAAATCGACTCGTATCGATCAATTTAATTTGTCAAAATGGTAATAGAGCACATAGAATCTCCGGATTGATCGGGAATAAGTAGATTTCTAAATCTACAAATAAAAAATAGGTATATCCATCTATTAATCTATATAAATAGATATAGATACACAAATCTATGCATATAGTAGATATACCTATTATCTGCATGTAATCGAAATCAATGTATTATTATTATCGATGAAAAGCGTTATTCAATCCATATCGAACTCATTAACAAATTGTATCTGACCAACACAATTGAGTCAGATTTAGTAGAATCCAGAAAGATCGAAGTTATACAAGTAACTTCACCCTACTGAACAGATGCATGATATAAATATATCCATTCATAATATCACTGATAGTACAATTACTAATTCGTCTGATATCAATAATATCTTGTTATTGATCTATATTATAAGATCTTATCAAATTGATAACTTCTGACATCCTAACTAATGGGAGTTAATAGATCCAATGGCACATTCAGTCAAAATTTATGATACATGTATCGGCTGTACTCAATGTGTACGAGCTTGTCCCACAGATGTATTGGAAATGATACCTTGGGAAGGATGTAAAGCTAAGCAAATTGCTTCTGCTCCAAGAACAGAAGATTGTGTAGGTTGTAAGAGATGCGAATCTGCTTGTCCAACAGATTTCTTGAGTGTACGTGTTTATTTGTGGCATGAGACAACTCGCAGTATGGGTCTAGCTTACTAATAAACATAGATCACAAAAATTGTTAGATCTATCTCCTATTTATTATTCTCCTTTTTTTTCTTTCACTGGTAAAAACCCATACTCAACCCGAGATATTGAGCATGGGTTTTTCTATAGAAAATTACTTCCATTTTCATCATGAGCGATTTACCCTGGTTAACAATAATTGTTATTTTGCCCATATCTGCGGGTTCCTCAATCCCATTGTTCCCTCATAGAGGGAATAATATAATTCGATGGTATACTCTGGGTATCTGCTTATTAGAATTCCTTCTAATGACCTATACATTTCGTTATCATTTTCATTTCGACGATCCATTGATCCAATTGGAAGAAGATTATGAATGGATAGATCTTATTGACCTTCATTGGAGACTGGGAATTGATGGACTTTCTATTGGACCTATTTCATTGACGTCATTTGTTACTACTTTAGCCACTTTAGCCGCTTGGCCAGTTACCCGAAATCCCCGATTGTTCTATTTCTTGATGTTGGCAATGTACAGTGGCCAAGTAGGATTATTTGCTTCTCGAGATATTCTACTTTTTTTTATCATGTGGGAGCTAGAACTAATTCCCGTTTACCTACTTCTATCCATGTGGGGAGGAAAAAGACGTCTATATTCGGCTACAAAGTTCATTTTGTACACTGCAGGTGGTTCTATTTTTATCTCAATGGGAGCTTCAAGTATGGGTCTCTATGGATTTGATGGACCAACATTAGATTTTGAAATATTGGCTAATAAATATTATCCTGTAGTACTGGAAATAGTATTCTATTTAGGATTCTTCATCGCTCATGCCATCAAATTGCCAATTCTCCCTTTACATACCTGGCTACCGGATACTCATGGGGAAGCGCATTATAGTACATGTATGCTTTTGGCTGGAATTCCATTGAAAATGGGGGGATATGGATTAATTCGAATTAATATGGAATTATTACCTCATGCTCATTCTCTATTTTCACCATGGTTGGTAATAGTAGGAGCGGTTCAAATTATCTATGCAGCTCTAACTTCTCTGAGTCAACGTAATTTGAAAAGGAGAATAGCCTATTCATCAGTATCTCATATGGGTTTTGTAATTGTAGGAATTGGTTCCATGGCAGATACGAGTCTTAATGGAGCCATTTTGCAGATGATTTCTCATGGATTAATTGGTGCTGCACTTTTCTTCTTGGCAGGAACAAGTTACGATGGGATACGTACTCTTTTTCTTGACGGGATAGGAGGAATGGCTATACCAATGTCCAAAATATCTACTATGTTCAGTAGCTTTTCAATGGCTTCCCTCGCATTGCCAGGAATGAGTGGTTTCGTAGCGGAATCTATGGTACTTCTGGGAATAATTACTAGTCGTAAGTATTCTTTGACTTTTCAAATAGTTATTGCTGCAATAATGGCAATTGGAATGATATTAACTCCTATTCATTTATTATCTATGTTACGTCGAATGTTCTATGGATATAAGTTTTTGAACGTCTTGAACCCCTATTTAAAGGATTCTGGACCACGAGAAATCTTTATTTCGATTTGTCTTTTTCTGCCAGTAATAGGTACTGGTCCTTATCCTGATTTAGTCTTATCTCTATGGGATAAGAAAGTGGAAGCTATTATGTTCCGATCCTTCCATGAATAACTCCTTTCGGACTTTTCATCAGATAAATTGTCAACTAGATAGTCATGGGATACAATCAAATTATCCTATTCATCTCTCGAAGAGAGAGGAATAGGATGGGGTCAAAATAATGAACAATTAATTTGTTTCGGATGTAATTCAAATTATTTCAAGTAGTGATCATATTAGAATAACTATTTGAAAGAACTTGAAAAAATTACTAATTCCATTTATCAATTCCGTATAATAACTATACTATTATAATAACTATACTATATGGAATATATTCTTCTTTTTTTTCTTCCATAAATCCCGGGTCCAAGTCCATTTTTAGTTCTGTGCTAAATCAACCATCCATAGCTATGTAAACCTATTCCTAATAGATCGACCCCCAAATAGCAGATCCAAACTATAAAAGATCCTAAAGAAGCTATAATTGCCGGGTTCTCATCTTGCCAACCTTTATTCACCCTGGTATGCAAATAAATTGCAAATATGATCCAAGTAATCAATGCCCAAGTCTCTTTAGGATCCCAACTCCAACGAGATCCCCATGCTTCATTAGCCCATACTGCTCCAGAAAGAATACCTATAGTTAAAAGAAGAAAGCCTAGACCAATAACACGATAACTCCAATAATCTAATTGTTGAGTCAATTGACATTTACGATGATTTGTGAATGACAAATAAAAAGTGTTTTGCAAATCACTCTTTTCTTGTTCATGTAAATACAAATTATTCCTGGAGGGAAAGGGCCAAATGAATGAATTGTCCCTCGCACTGAGAAGCGAAAGAATCCTTCTATTTCTCCGAAATGTAATGATCAGAAAAGCTATTGATGATAGGGATCCACATAAAAGGGTTGCATAGCTGAGTAATATCATGCTTACATGCATCATTAACCAATGGGATTGCAGGGCAGGTACCAACATTGCAGATTGTTGCATTTCCTTCGGAAGACCTGAAGTAGCAAAACCATGAGTTAACATAGTGCTTGGTGCAGTGATTGCACCTAATCCTCGATCCTTTTGGCTTCGCACTTCTAGAATTATATGAATCACAGATGAACTCCATGAAAGGAACATGAATGACTCATACAAATTACTTAACGGTAAATGTCCCGAATAAAGCCAACGAGTAATTAATAATCCCGTTGTACAGACAAAAGTAACTATCATGCCTTTTCCTCCCGAACTACTTAGCCCTTCAATTTGATGGACCAAGGTTCCCCAATAAGCGAGAGTGACAACAGAAATGAGAGAAAAAGAAATGTGAGCCAATATATGTTCTAAGGTTATGAATATCATAATAAACCCATTTCTTCATTTGATTTTAAAATAGGATCGATAATAGAAATACGATAGGATAAATTAAAAATAGTCAATAGAAAAGAGTGATCTATTATAAAGAAAAGATAAATAGAAATGAATTGAACAGAATAGGAGGGAGATCAACGGAATTTTATTCTAAGAATGCCGCCACTCGGATTCGAACCGAGATGCCCTAGCACTGCTTCCTAAGAGCAGCGTGTCTACCAATTTCACCATGGCGGCTTGGTAAAGACATACTAACCCATTTGTGCCAGATCGTCAATGTGTTCAAAACAGGTTTAACAGGGGGAGTAATTAATGGAGATTGGGGGATGTTCGAAATCTAAGTTCGGACATTGAATCAATGTGATGTTGATCATTACAACGGAGCATGGCGCAGCTTGGTAGCGTGCCATCTTGGGGTGATGGAGGTCGCAGGTTCAAATCCTGCTGCTCCGAAGGGGAATGAAGAGTCCTATTAAATTCCATCATTGAACAAGAGATCTCTTAAATTATCTTGATAGAATGGAAGCAGCTAGATCCCGAACATGGAAGAGAGATACATGGAAAAAGATTTCATGCCGTAACTTTACCGATAACGATTTGTGAATATCGCGGGCTTAGTAAGAAGAGTTTCTCGAGCTATTGGAATGTAAAAAAAAAAAAAAAATGGATTATTTATTCCCCTTAAATCACGTTCTGGAAAGTGAGAGCTAGGCCATTAATGGGGGGCCAATGACGGGCGGGGATCAGATATACTAAGATGTTGCGCAAAGTTATACATCTATACTTTGGCCAGTCCCCTTAGAATTATGTTCTTCCTATGTTCTTGAAAACGGGTCATAAATGGCTAGAGTTATTGTATCTCTAGCCATGAGTCATCTTAAAAAATCGAGCACTTTCTCTATATGACCATAAAGGAGATAACCGTTGAGGAGTAAAATGGATCTATTAAGTTCTTATTCTGTATCTAGCAATTGTGTGAAATCCCGAATGGAATAAGAAGAGTAAGAGAAAGATGAATCCCGATATCTGAAATTAGGAATTAGGAATTATTCACCGAGATCTGAGCAATAATTCGCTCGAGTGACACAGTAACACATAGATTCGAGTCATCCAAAATGAACGAGTGATTTTGTGTGTGAATACTATACTCAGATGATCCCGTAGGTTCTATAACTATTTAAAATTAAACTAATTACTCCGAGGTTCTTATCTAAATACATATCTATTTAAATAGATATCTATCCATATAAATAGATATTCAACAAGATGTTGATGAGGTAAAGCTATCAGAAATATAAATAAGGGTAATGCTAAATTAATCCGGGATTCTTCTGAAGAATGATGCTGGGGAATCTTTCCCCAGCGGTAAAGGAAGTATGGATGAATGGTTTAAGAATCGGAAGAATGGTTAAGGAATCCCCCTCTCTCAGTCGGCCATAAATGAATGCTGTAGTGAAACCGAATCATGATTTGTCTCTTTGTCTGTCCGACCCCAGTATCGTTCCCAGTATTGTTCGAAAGAGCCAGGGAATGACTTCTTTCCCATTATTGCCCTCTACTAGGGGGCATACTTGTTGATGTTATGAATCATTGGATTCATTAATGGATGTGGATTTAGATGATCCAGAGGGCTTATCATTTGTTGTGCAGTAAAAAATTTTTGACCGACCGGTCGAGATAGACTCAGCTAAGGAAAAAGCTTTTACCGCGGCCTGATCTGCTTTTCCCTTCCAAACATTTTTACGAATTCGTTTTCTGGATTTAGAAGTGCGCTTCTTCGGAACTGCCATGATGAACAATGCTTTTCATTCATATATTTCGATGTGATAGACATATATGTACATATCTATCTATCTGGATAAATATTATCTATCTAGATAAATATTATTAGATTGATATTCAATCTTGTATATATCGCGTGATTCTATGCAGTATAGAGATATACGTACATATAGAGATATGTATATCTCTATATGTACGTATATCTCTCGTTATTTCTATTCTAAAAGTTTAAAGATCTAGCTCCTCGAAATCTTCATAATTTGTGATAAAATTACATTATTTCGTTATATGAATAATGATTTATTTACTGCAGAATCCATTCGTTCTCATTTCTTTGGACAGATAGAATCTACTACGGATCAAATCGAATTTTGTCGATGTCTTAACCTACGTACACCGTGTCCTCTTTCTAGGAAATGCATTTCTTACTTAATTGGTCAGTTCATCTCCAGGAGAATCCTGTGGGATTATCCCTCTTATTTCATTTTACAGCCGAGAATGTCTGATATTAGTAATAGATCTATGGTAAATCAATAGTAATAAATGGATATTTTGGCATTCCGTCCATCCATCCGGTCCTAATCCTAATGATGTGGAGTGACAAATACCATAAGATCTATCTGGCCCGTTCGGAGTTGTTCACTCCTGATTCCAATTATTACGTATATACTTGTTATTTAAGATTAGGAGCGAATATGTATCGAACAGATTCGATCAAATATTATAATCTAGAATAGCTCTCTAATTGGTTCGATTCTTGTCAGGTTTTATCATGAATATTTTTGCAGGACCAGAGTGTCAAACATCTCTATTGGTTTATAAAAATCTATGTGATATAAGATAATATATGGGAAAAGTGTACAATTTTGGATGTGCACAACTCTATCTCGTTGATGAGTACCTGAAGAAACTAGGGTTCCTATTCATCTGGCATTTCATATTAATTAATGATTAATCAGCTCGAACTTTCTATTTGTGGAAGGAGAAGGAAAAATAGATGGATGGAATCCATCCCATCGTTCCTCCTGATTTACGACCCCTTTTGATTTGTTCCTTTCGTAATCCAGTGGATCGGAAACCAGTAATGGGAAATGAAAAAAAAAAAAAGAAAAAAAAAAAAGAGAAAAAATCTTTCTAAAAATTACTCGATCTTCCTATGGAACTTATATATAAATATGTTTGGATCGTGCCTTTCCTTCCACTTTCAGCCTCTGTGCCAATAGGATCGGGATCCTTACTTTTTCCAAGGGCAACCAGGGGTCTTCATCATATATGGGCTCTTATCAGCATTTCCCTGCTAGGTATAGCTATGCTCCTTTCTTTCAATCTATTCTTGCAGCAAATTACAGGTGGTCCCGTCTATCAATATTTATGGTCCTGGACCATTAATAAGAATTTTTCCCCAGAGTTGGGCTATTTGATCGATCCACTTACTTCCATTATGCCAATATCAGTTACTACTGTCGGAATCATGGTTATGATCTACAGTGATAATTATATGTCTCATGACCAAGGATATGTGAGGTTCTTTGCTTATCTTAGTCTTTTTAATGCTTCTATGTTGGGACTAGTGATTAGCCCTAATCTGGTACAAATATATATATTTTGGGAATTAGTAGGAATGTGTTCTTATTTATTAATAGGTTCCTGGTTTACTCGACCCAGTGCAGCCAATGCCTGTCAAAAAGCGTTTATTACTAATCGTATAGGAGATTTTGGACTATTATTAGGAATTCTAGGATTTTATCAGATAACGGGTAGTTTCGAATTTAGATATTTATTGGGAAGATCTAACGAATCGATTGCTAGTAATGAAGTTAGTTCATTCTTTGCTACTCTGTGTGCTTTTCTCTTATTTTTAGGTCCAGTAGCTAAATCCGCACAATTTCCACTTCATGTATGGTTACCTGATGCTATGGAAGGGCCTACCCCTATATCAGCTCTTATACATGCCGCTACTATGGTAGCAGCAGGAATTTTTCTCGTAGCTCGATTGTTCCCTCTTTTCAAAGCTCTACCTTTCATAATGAATCTCATCTCTTGGACAGGTGGAATAACGGCTCTATTGGGAGCGACTATGGCTCTTGCTCAAAGTGATCTTAAAAGAGGTTTGGCTTATTCTACTATGTCCCAATCAGGTTATATGGTGTTAGCTCTAGGTACAGGTTCTTATCGAGCTGCTTTGTTCCATCCGATTACACATGCCTATTCTAAAGCGTTATTGTTCCTAGGATCTGGATCAGTGATTCATTCCATGGAATCTCTTGTTGGATATTGCCCCGCTGAAAGTCAGAATATGGCTCTCATGGGTGGTTTAAGTAAATACATGCCAATTACAGGAACAACCTTTCTTTTAGGTACACTTTCTCTTTGTGGTATTCCCCCCTTTGCTTGTTTTTGGTCTAAGGATGAAATTATTAGTGATAGTTGGCTATATTCTACCATTCTTGGGGGGATAGCTCGATCCGTAGCAGGATTTACTGCATTTTACATGTCTCGTATGTATTTTCTTGCTTTCGAAGGAGATCTCCGCGTAAATTTGTATAACGACCCTATTCCGTTCTATTCGATCTCTATGTGGGGAGAAAAAGAATCTGGTACATTCACCGAAACTGAAATGGGTTCTATGCCACAATTACCGGGAAATAAGAACTCTTCTTCCTCTGAAGGAGTATTTAAATTCTCAGGGAAGATGGAACAATTCGATGGTAAACCTATGGAATATCTGGTTATTACTCATCCTCTCGATAAAGGGGATCCTCCATATCCCAAGGAATCGGACAATACAATGCTATTGCCTTCACTTGCACTGGGACTATTCACTCTATTTGTGGGATCTATAGGAGTTTCTTTTGTTCAAGGAGAAATAAGTTCTGATATCTTATCCCAACGGTTGACTCTATCGATGAACCATTTCCATGAGAACCATCCTGAAAATTGGTCCGAATTTTTTGTAGATGCGATTCCCTCAGTTGGTATAGCATTTTTTAGCACATTCGTGGCCTTTGTCCTATATGGACCTATAAATTTTAATTTCTCCTCACCATATTTATGGTATAAAAGGGATTCCCGGCTAAAGGGTATCCCAGACCGATTGATCAATGTCATATACAATTGGTCATATTACCGAGGCTACATAGACATATATTATAACAAAATATTTACTATGGGTATACGGAGATTAGCTGAACTAACTTATTTATTTGATCGATGGGTAATTGATGGAATTATAGATAGAGTCGGTATCCTGGGTCTCTTTGTAGGAGAGGGAATGAAATATTTAGGGGGGGGACGGACATCTTCCTATCTATTTGGATTCTTGTTTTTTGCAGTAATCTTTCTACTGACAATTTTTATTTTTATATGGATTCGTTGATGTGAGATTTTGACTAATCTCTCATTCTCTGTATCGATAGATCGATCTTTTATGTCCCCTTGCAATTCTTCGTCCCCTTCCCTTCTCTCCATCCCCTCCGTCCCCCTGTTCTCTTTCTGTTCTTCCTTCCCCTTTCTATTCCCCCTTCCTCCATTTTGGATTCATTTCATTATAGATAGATAGATATCTATCTATCTATATGGAACATATATAGAACTGATATTCCATCATTCAAAAAAGGATTCTTCTTAAAATGAAATGCTGAGAAAGAAAATACAGATAAAAAAGAGTGATTGATCAGGTAGAATTACAATCATTGAAGTAATGACGGTACGATCGCTGATATGGATTCCTCTCACTTCAGCACTTCCCACCACTTTATCTTTATCTACCAAAATCACCGGGCAGATCGGATCTAATCTCACGTATCCCAGCATTCAACCAGCCCATGATCCGAAGGCTATACAGCATGGAGCGGGCAGAGAGATGAAAGGGCCGACAGGGGGACCTTCTCCTGCTTGATCGAAATCAATTCTATGATCGAATAGCAGTTCCAAGTGCCATGATGTCCGCTTCGTTTCACTCAATGAAGGGCTCGGACAGGTAAGGTAGGTTAGTTGAGACTATCTCACCATTACCTTCTAGCTCTTAGGATAAGAAGCAGGCCCCTTGTCCCTGGCAGGGAGAGAGAGGTCTTTGTTGCCCTTCGGTGGAGTGAGTATACCTAGCGAACTGGCGGGTCCGCAGCACCGTGGAGATCGATTGATCAATATGCATCGTGGAGAAGATCATGGTGATGGTTGACCGCCGCCTCCCCTTGTCCTGGAGGCGGGGAGGCGAAGGGGATTGCTATCGTCACCTTCTCTCCCTATAATATAGGGTGGGGTGTATGTTCCAGAAGTTCCGAAGGAAGCTTTGGGCTTCTCAATGGTTCATGCACCGGTCGTAGGTCGGTCCAAAGAACAAGAGTCTTGAACGTATATGAGATCTAACCCCCCGTTGTTCCTCAGTAGCTCAGTGGTAGAGCGGTCGGCTGTTAACTGACTGGTCGTAGGTTCAAATCCTACTTGGGGAGATCCACTTTATTCAAGGGCTCGCTCCGACCGTTAGGAGTAGGTAAAACGTTCCCTGTCCTTATTGATATTAATGCGAAATCGCCAAAAACAAGGATAAGGGTGTACTCACTCCCAGTAGTTCGGAAAAATATGGAAAT